CGACCCATAACATCTATGTCAGCTTTTCTTTTTGAATACATTCAAAACAATTCGCTTTCTAGACAATCCCTCTAGAATAAGGAACAAGATATTCTAACAATATTTCTAGTTACTTCGTTCTCTATTTCTATTTGAAATAATCCTTAGGATTAGGAAAAGTATTTTGTTTCCACCGAGCTAAAAAAAATATATGTCCATGTCTCTAGTAAACTAAAGACAACCTTTACTAGCTATTTTGCTTCAACTTTTCCTATATAAAATAAACCAAAAATGGAAGATTTAGTTACGATTAGAAATAGACCTTTCTATCTTTATCCATGGATCTTTTACTCATACTTATTAAATTGGAAGTATTGATCCAATTCAAACAAAAATTATGTTTCGCAATTTTATAATCCAAATTTTTAATTTCTACTTAATCTTTGGATACAAATCACGAGAATGTATATTTTTACCCGAACCCTTCATTGCGAGGTAAAAGATGAAATCCTTTTAAGAAATAAAGTTTCTGCTCGGAATATGAATCAAACCGAGCGACCCCTTAACTATACAAGGGATTAAGAAAACGAATCACACTTTTACCACTAAACTATACCCGCTACAATGCGATTATTGTATATAAATACACTTTTTGTCGAACAAGACAATCGGACGTAATCAAGACAGGATCAGAAAATAATAATGAATATTCTAAAATGGACCTGCTTTGTCAGTCGACCTAATCAGATTAGGAAAGGAAAAGAGTACTGACAATTAAACTAACTAAATAATAAATAACACGTTCTTTCTTTATGATCGAGGGTTTTGGCCGGATACGGCGCGATAAAACTATTTATGTCATGACATAGAAATTCACTGGACAACAATCCGCAGTTCCATTTTTTCTTTTTTATTTACTTAAAATTCAAATAAATAAAAAGATTATTTAATTTTGATTTACTTGAATTAAAAAAAGAAAAAATATTATAATTATAATAATAAGAAATGACACTTTGCTTCTATATAATTTCCTAGATAAGGAAATAGTCCTTAATTCGGATTGTTGTTTCAATAACAAGCATTTATTTTTTCAAATAAAGCAAAAGCTTTTTTCTATGATTTGGAACAAAAAAAGGGCCCGGCTGGTTACTGACCGGGCCAGGCCGTGAAAAGCAAATAAAAAAGACCTTTCGGGCGAATATTTTTGTATTCAAAATATATCTTTCAAGCTTTTTTCGAGCTTTTTCTTGATCTAAATAGGATTGCTTATAAAAGTTATATATATTAAAGTTGTATATATCAATCTAGTTCAATAATAAATATCTTAATATCTAAAAAAAAAATAGATACAATAGGTACAGAGGGGATTTTTTCAAGTATTCCTTTTTGTGTAATGTAAGAATGTAACATAGTAATTATCCTTTTCAATTCGGAGAGATGGCTGAGTGGACTAAAGCGTCGGATTGCTAATCCGTTGTACGACTTTTGCGTACCGAGGGTTCGAATCCCTCTCTTTCCGTTGAGAATTTGGTATTTGATTTAAAAATTCCAATTTTTTCGAACCCCCCCTCTTTTTTTTTGAATTAATTTATTATTATTTTGAAATTTTCATTTATAATTTTTAAAGGCCCTTTTTTCATTCTTATTCTTCACGTCCAGGATTACGTCCTGGATCATTAGATAGGAATCCGAAGATGAAGAGAGAAACAAAGAATATCACTACTGTGTAAACAAAGAGTTTGAGAGTAAGCATTACACAATCTCCAAGATCATTTTTTTTTGAAAAAAAAAAGAGAATAGATTCTCCATTTTTATACCACATATCCTATTTTGATATCAATAAATGAAATAAAAAAATTATCAGAAATGCATTTGTAATAAGAGTCGATTCTTTCATTACAAAAAACGACCCCCTGTTGTGAGGACTCTAATAGGATCTTTCAATAAATGAAATCCGAATGAGTAAATGGGGCGATTCAGATTTATCGAAAAAACGATCTAAGAATTGTTTAAATCGAGGGTTCATTCATACTCTAAGACTTATCTGATTTTATCCTCCGATCTTATCCGTTGTTAGCATTTTTTTCTAGAATAAATCATGTCTAGGATAGTATTAAAAATGTTATCGAAAACTGACAGCAGCTTGCCAAACAAAGGCTAAGAGAAAAAAGAAAAGGGGTATTACTGGCATAATATCTACGATTGGGTTCAAAAAAGCGTAGGCCTCAGGTAATTTGGCTAAGAAAAAACTACTCGAATAAAGGTCGGAATTAAGACAGATCAAACTAAAGATATTAAGCATAACAAACATTTTTTTTATTGGACTTGGAGATAATTGTATTTTTATTGAGTTAATATAATAATATATTATTGATAATTGATGTACGTTAAAAATGACGAAAGTAAGGTAGACCAAAAATCTTTTTTTTTTGAACTCACTCAATCAAAAATTATTCTATTTTCTTTTGCGAATTGAAGAAATCATCCTTTCATACAATATCTTAATTGAATTATATGTAATGATCAATAAATGAAGTTTCATTCTATATCTACACGTGTCAAAATCATAGGAACAGTAGAGTCCGTCGAGATTTGCACTGGAATTGACGAATAACCAATACCAATACTAGTGTTTTGTAATATCGAATATAAATCGAAATGGGGCGTGGCCAAGTGGTAAGGCAACGGGTTTTGGTCCCGCTATTCGGAGGTTCGAATCCTTCCGTCCCAGGAAATACATATTATTTGTATAAAATACATATTTTTAATTTCTATATTATAGAAATAGACATTATCAAAATAATGAAAGAGTTTCTTTTTTTTAACTAACTTCTCTTTAAGATTTAAGAGTAGAATATTGAATGGATATGATGTTATTCTTGTTTCTGATTTTGAATCATTCTATTTTTCTCTGAATCGTAGCTTTTTCACAAATTGAGTTCAAATAAATACATCGCAAAACAAAAAATACATACAGATAGGTGGAACTCTATCGAATTTTGATCCAGGTAAGAAGATAGATCACAACACAAACAAGAATTTGAAATAAATTCAAAGGGGGCTGAATGCGCCTTTCGTCGTATAGCCACTCCCTTACGATAGTCCTATTTTATCTTAGTTAGTTATTTCGAATTAATTATGGACCTTATAATAAGAGTTAATCAACAACGGAGGATATCAATTTCAATAGCTGTGTCTGTACAAATCTTATTAACAAATCCTCAAGTTATATACGTAACACATGTCTTTTTTGAAGCCTTATTTTTAGGTATTTCAACTCGTATTTGATTTGTCTCGAATAACTAATTGTAAATCTCTTCACCTTACTTGAAGATCGACTGTAGATTCAATAAAAAGCACTTTTTTTATTCGTAATATTTAGAAATTAATAAAGAAAACAAAATATTGGATAATCCAATAAAATAAAAAAGGCATTGAAAGGAAATTCATGATAAGATTTATTTCGAAACTACCGATTCATATACAAAGAAGAAAAATATAGATTCCTACGAAAGATCAAACAAATGACTATTCATGATTCTATAATTGAATCAATTACATACTAGTTCCAAACTAGAGGAATGTTATGGTAAAACTTCGTTTGAAACGATGTGGTAAAAAGCAACGCGCGACTTGACAGACATGATCATCTGTGGATTCTTACACCCACCATTTTCTATTCTATAAAAAAAAGAAATGAAGGTGCTCTTGGCTCGACATCTTTTCTTTTGTTCCACTAGAACCCTTTTTTGTTGGGGTTTCATGTTAACAGTATAGGATGTAGCTCGAGTAGAAAGTATTGATTCGTTTTTCAGGGGCAAGGGTCTAGGGTTAATGCCAATTAATAAGTTGGAACAACTTCGTAAGTATCTTTTCGATCTAGAAACCGAAAGGATCCAATTCGAGCAAGTTAAAAAAAAAAAAAGGGGGGGTTGTTCGAATTAGTGAAACTCTTTTGATCAAAAGTATATCATGTGGGAATCTACCGTTCATATGATTCTTTGATAGAAAGAAATCATAAAAAGGGACATGTTGCTGTCGTTTTGAAATGATTAAAATTCACCGAAGTAATGTCTAAACCCAATGATTCAAGGCAAAGATAAAGTATTTTGGAACAAGAAAATACCCGTTTTCAACTGTCTCGACAACTAGATCAAGGAAAGGATGAAGAATCTAAAAATATTCTAAATGAGATAAAGAAAAAGGGGTTAGAGACCACTCAAAAATGAAATAACTAAGGCTTTTCTTTTGAGCTATTTCAGAGTTATCCAACTTGAGTTATGAGAATACAAATCATTTTTTTCGCTAAAGAAAAAGTATTAAATAGTCCATAACCTAATTGATTTGATCATGTTATCGGATCTATTTAACATTCAAATTCTATAGATAGATCTAATTTGTGATTTCTCGAGCCGTACGAGGGGAAAACTTCGTATACGTTTCTAGGGGGGGTTATAGTTCATCTACATCTATCCCAATGAGCCCTTTATCGAATCGTTGCAATCGATGTGCGATCCCGAAGAGAAGGAAGAGATCTTCGGAAAGTGGGTTTTTATGATCCGATAAATAATCAAACCTATTTAAATATTCCTGGTATTCTATATTTTCTTGAAAAAGGCGCTCAACCTACAGGAACTGTTTATGATATTTTAAAAAAAGCGGGGGTTTTTACAGAATTTCGTCGGAATCAAACGAAAGTCAATTAATGAATTTGAAATTTTTGAATAATTAATTATTATTATTAAATAAAAAAGAGAGAAGAGGGTGTGGGCGATTCGTATATAGTTTTGTATAACTTTTTTTCTACTATACTATTTCCCCCCCCTCTTTTACTCTAGTGAATTCATATTTTTGAATCATTGTTACCCTACCACATTACTTACCATAGAATACAGTGTTCTATAACAACCAAAATGGATTTTTTTGATATATCTTTATTAATATAAGATAGATAGAAAAAGATGAAGTGAATAAAATGAAGGAATTGGCTCGGCGAGACCTATCCAATTTTTACATTACTT